GAAACAACAACGATTAATTACTATTGCTATAAAACAAGCTCGTATTTTATCTTTGTTACCTTTTCTTAATAATGAGAAACAATTTGAAAGAACCGGGTCGACCACTAGAACTCCTAGTCTTAGAGCCAGAAAAAGATAGGCTTACTCTTTCTTCACGTGAATTCCAATTCCCATCCGAACTCAAACGCGGATTGATATTTTGTTCGAAAAATCCAAGAAGATTTCATTCTTGTGTTGTAAGAAAAAAAAAAAAGAATCTGGGAAGAATAAATTTTTTTATTGAACGTGTTGATTCATATTTATTTTAACTACTTTCTCATATTTTATCGTATTCTATTCATTTTTATTCGACCTTCCCGGAGTTCATTCTCCGGGCAACTCCGTTTAACCGGTGGATTCCTTCCAATCTACTTCTTTTGTGATCTCATTGGAAATCATATAAAGACAATTCCTATTTGATATAGCTATTTGTGCAAGTATTTTACGATTAAGAAGCAACTGTCTCTTGTACAAATCGTTTATTAATCTACTATAACTATAGCATACCCCCCTCTCACGAATTGCTGCATTTATTCTAGTGATCCACAAACGACGAAAATTGATTTTTTGCCTATCCCTATCCCGATGAGCCGAAACCAAAGCTCTTATTTTTTGTTGAGTAATAGTTCGAGTAAGTCTTGAATGAGCCCCCCGAAAGCTTGATGCAAATAAACGAATTTTTGTTCTACGTCTCCGAGCGATATATCCCCGTCTAATTCTGGTCATTGAATAAATGAAACTTTGACGAATAACTAATAGCTTTCCTTTCTTTCAGTTATTCTTTTGCCCTTTCCTAGTATATTAATAACAAAACGGATTTTTCCAATGTATAAACTAAAAATTCCAACGGCTTTGGCTACTATAACCTTCCCAACCACGATTTTTTATTTTTTCTAGGCATTTCACCTCGAAATACGAAATTGTACTATACTAGGTATAAAAAAAAAAAAAANCTTAAACGGTGAGGTCTTCTCTATACACCGGAGCCTTTACTTCATTTTATCAATGTTATTGCTAACTTGTATAGTTCACATTCTTCAGCTCTACCCATGAATTATCCAGTAATAGGTCTTTCACAACGAGCTCTACCTATACAGTAACGGTATTTAATTATGAGGGTTGGCTGGGTAGCTGACCCTGTTAGTCCGTTCTTGCAAGAGGGGTCTATGTTAACTAGGATTTCCTCCGCTTAATGGATAACCATTTGCTACCAATGGAGAATTGCTTCTCATCTTGAATTGAGGTGAGTGGATTTACACCAATAGAAACCATAAATTTCATACACAATAAAAGGGATATGATCCATTTTCTTATTTTTAGATAGGAAATGTAGTTCGTTTTTCCGTTCTATCCTATTTGATCATTGATATTCGAACATTGTTCTCTTTCCTTTGTTCTAGTTCATGATCTGAACGAGTCGCACATACACCCTAGTACATGTTCCTCGACGCTGAGGGCATCCCCGAAGCGCGGGGGATTTTGTGACATTTCTAATTGGCTGTCTTGTATTTCTAATAAGTTGTTTAATAGTTGGCATGTTGAATCATATACATAATGGGCTGGTTTAGATCGATCCTAACCGGATGATTATGAATTACTTTTATTCACTAGAATAGTAAATAAAAGTTATAGAATATTAAACTCGGCGGGGGTAATTTCAAATCACGAATTGGCGCGAAATCCAGATTTTGCAACCGCTACAAGATCAACAATTCCATAAGCTTGGGCTTCTGTTGCTGACATAAAAGTATCTCTTTCCATGTCTTCGGATACAACCCATATGGGTTTGCCCGTTCTTTGTACATAAACCCTTGTCAGGGTTTCACGTATTTTCAGCAGTTCTTCCGCTTCCAGGATGAATTCTGCCGTTTGGGCTTCAGAAAAATAACCAGCAGGTTGATGGATCATTACCCTGATGATATAAGATAATAAAAGGTTTCTCTATTTCGCATGATGAGGGGAAGATAAAAGAATAACAAGAAAAAAAAAAAAAAANNCTCTACAATAAAATTGACCCTTACCTTCCATCAAAGAAAGAAAAAATAGGATCGATCAGACCCTGATCGGTAAACGATCAACTTACCACCCTTCCCTTCGGAGGAGTTAAAAATACTATGATGGCTCCGTTGCTTTATATATTTCTTCTATTTTTTTGTCTGTGATTCAGCAATCCCAAAGTTGCTTTTTTATTTGATCAAATAAACTAAGGAAAAAAGAATTTTTTTTTTTTTTNNNTGACGCTGAACTGGACTTCCGATAGATAATATAAAATCGGAAATACCTTTTTCTCATATTACTCTCTCGATACATAATCTAATGTTTTGAAAACAAAATTTCTTATATCGAATTCAAAGTGCCATGCTATTATTACTTAATATTCATATTTCATATGGCGAAGGCATAGTCTTCTTTTTTTTTTTTTCTCAAATAAAAGCCTCATTGGCGCCAAGCGTGAGGGAAT